TGGGTGTTCTTTTAATGGTTTCTGTACCGGCGGGATTATTAACTGTACCGTTTTTGGAGAATGTCAATAAATTCCAAAATCCATTTCGTCGTCCAGTAGCGACAACCGTCTTTTTGATTGGTACCGCAGTAGCCCTTTGGTTGGGTATTGGAGCAACATTACCGATTGATAAATCCCTAACTTTAGGTCTTTTTTAAATTGATTCAATTGTGAAATAAATAAAATATCACTAAAATATCACGACGTGTGTATCTAGGGAATAGTTGCTTCAAAGTGAATTACCCCTAGATACACATATTTATTTAATGAAATTTTTGATTTATTTTGAGTATACGGATTCTGTTAAAGATTCAAACTTCATTTTTGTTTTTTTTTTATAAAGTTTTTCTACAAAAAAATCCAATGGATTTCAAATTTATGCAAAATTCTTTTCCATTTCGAGAATGTCTAATATATGTTTTACGTCTTCTATGCGAAAATGTTTTATTTTCATAAGTTCGTCTGGACTATTATTCAAAAGGTCAAATAATGTATGTATATTGGACCTTTTGAGGCAATTATAGATCCTAGGAGGCAATTCTGATTGGTCAATAAAAATATATTTTAATGCTATTTCTTTTTTCTTTTTCCTTAGTTTAGCCAATTTCTCATGAAAAGTAAAAAGGGGTAAAGTAACTTTCTGTTTATTGTTTTTTAAATGGAAGTTTTCTTTTTCTTCTTCCGCATGTAAAAAAGGAATAAATAAATCAATCAAATTCCGAGAGGCTTCATGAAGTGCTTCTTTAGGAGTTAAACTTCCATTGGTCCATATTTCGAGAAAAAGTATCTCTTGTTTTTCATTCCCATTTACATAAGAATGAATACTATGATTCGCATTTCGAACAGGCATGAATATAGCATCTATAGGATAACTTGCGTCTTGAAAATTATTTGGCGTTTGTATACGATATCCGCGATTCCTCTCGATCTTTAATTCAATACACAAATTAATTGGTTCCGTTAGGTTAGCTATATGCTGCGTATTATCAACGATTTCCACCGAAGGTGGTAAGATGATGTCTTGAGCAGTTACGCAGCCAGGACCCTTGACACAAATAGACGCATCACGAGTTCCATACAGATTACTTCTCAATACAATTTCTTTCAAATTCATTAAAATTTCATGTACTGATTCTTGAATACCGACTATGGTAGAGTATTCATGTGGGATTTTTTCAGATTTTGCACGTGTGATACATGTTCCCTCTATTTCTCCAAGTAAAGCTTTTCGCATCGCAATGCCTATAGTATCCGCTTGCCCCTTCATAAGTGGAGACAGAATAAAGCGTCCATAATAAAGACGCTTACTGTCTGCTCTTGATTCAACACACTTCCACTTTAGTGTCCGAGTCAATACTCTTATTTTCTCTCGAACCATAGTAATATTTTTTGATCAAATCATTGAATTATTTATTTCTCTTGAAATTTATCTTCAATGTTTATTTTTACACACGTCGTTTTTTAGGGGGCCTACAGCCATTATGTGGCATAGGGGTTACATCCCGTATGAAACTTAATAGTATACCGCTTCTACGGATAGCTCTTAATGCTGCATCTCTTCCGAGACCAGGGCCCTTTATCATAACTTCGGCTCGTTGCATACCTTGATCCACTACTGCCCGAATAGCATTTCCTGCTGCGGTTTGAGCGGCAAATGGTGTCCCTCTTCTTGTACCTTTGAATCCACACGTACCGGCGGAGGACCAAGAAATTACCCGACCCCGTACATCTGTAACAGTCACAATTGTATTGTTGAAACTTGCTTGAACATGAATAACGCCCTTTGGTATTCTACGCGTACTTTTACGTGAGCTAATACGTCCATTTCTACGTGAACCGATTCTTGGTATGGGTTTTGCCATATTTTACCATCTCATAAATCTAAGTCAGAGATATATGGATATATCCATTTCATGTCAAAACGGATCCTTTAATTGATTTTTATGTGTATATTGTGGGTGGCCTTTAGGGGTCCTTTTTTTATAAAGATTATCCTTGTCTTTGTTTATGTCTCGGATTGGAACAAATTACCATAATTCGTCTCCGCCTACGGATCAGGCGACATTTTTCACAAATTTTCCGAATGGAGGCCCTTATTTTCATATTTGTCATTCCTTACCTTAATTCCGAATCTACTTATTGGAAGAAAATAAGTTTCTTTAAATTTTCTATTTCGAATTGTATCCCTACAAAAAAAGAATATTGCCCGTGAAAAGACTACTTCACCTAATCCTTTGTTTCGTAGTCTCTAAATTATACGCCCTTTGGTTCTGGTTGAATCGTAACAACTTACTGAAAGTTTGACTCTCTATGACCTAGTATATGGATAAAACTATGTCGAATCCTTCCTGAAACGTAACCTAGAATTGGATCCTCATTATCTAAACAAACCCAAAACATACCATTGGTAAGTGATTCAGTAATTAAACCTTCAGAACTCCTTTTTTGTTCTTTCATTCCAGATGAAACATCTTTCAAAGTATCAATTAATGAAGGGGGAGTGGTATTAGAAACCTACCTCTTCTCTTTTTTTTTTTACAAATAGGGAAGTTCTGTGTATAATTCGAATATCATAAAGATTACCATATATAACACAAAATTTCGCCGCCGATTCCCTGTAGTCGAGCTTCTCGGTCTGTCATTATACCCCGAGAAGTAGAAAGAATTACAATGCCCATTCCGCCTAAAATTCTAGGAATTTGTTGATAGTTAGAATATATTCGGAGACCAGGTCGACTGATCCGTTTTAAATTTAAAATCGTTTTATATGGTCCTTTCCTATTTCTTCTATGTCGTAGGGTTAAAACCCAAAAATCCTTGTTGCTTTCCCGATGTTTCCGTACGTTTTCAATAAAACCTTCTCGTAAAAGTATTTTAACAATGTTTTCGGTGATGTTAGTAGATGGTATTCGAACCATTCCTTTTCTATTCATGTCAGCATTGCGAATAGAGGTTATTATGTTAGCAATAGTGTCCTTACCCATGATAAACGAAAATTATTGGTTACTTTAAATTTTGATCTAATCAACAGTCTTTTTTATTAAATAGTTATGAATTTAAAAAGGTATATACGTGATACACAATCTACTAATTAATTTCATTCAAATACTATAACTATCTCACGGTCTCATCTTATAATACTTCAGGTGCTAATGAAATTATTTTAGTGAAATTTAACTGTCTCAATTCTCGGGCAATCGCACCAAAAATTCTAGTTCCTTTTGGATTTCCTTCTTGATCAATAACAACCGCAGCATTGTCATCATATCGTATTATCATACCGTTTTCTCGTTTGAGTTCTTTACAAGTACGTACAATTACAGCTCTGATCACTTCTGATCTTTCTAGAGGTGTATTTGGGACGGCTTTCTTGATTACAGCAACAATAACGTCACCAATATGAGCATATCGTCGATTACTAGCCCCTATGATTCGAATACACATCAATTCTCGGGCTCCGCTGTTATCTGCTACATTCAAAAGGGTTTGAGGTTGAATCATATTATTTTGGAATCTTTTCTTTCAATGCAAAGGGCGAAGTAAAAAAAAAAAAAAAGAAATATTGTTTTTCCAAAAAAAAAGAAATCTGCAATTGTTTTTTTTTCATCTCAAACAAAGACCGCTGTCCTTTGATTCTACATTTCTATCCCGAAGTAATGAATTGGGTTCGTATAGGCATTTTGGATGCCGCTATTGAAATAGCTTTTCTGGCTATATTTTCAGCTACTCCACTCATTTCATAAAGTATTCTACCTGGTTTAACAACAGCTACCCAATATTCGGGGGATCCTTTCCCTGAACCCATACGTGTTTCTGTGGGTCTTAGTGTAACGGGTTTGTCTGGAAATATACGTACCCATATTTTTCCGCCGCGTCGTGCATTTCGTGTCATTGCCCTTCGTCCCGCTTCGATTTGTCTAGATGTGATCCAAGCGGGTTCAAGTGCCTGAATAGCGTATCTACCGAAGCAAATCCGATTGCCTCGATAAGATATTCCTTTCATTCTTCCTCTATGGTGTTTACGAAATCTGGTTCTTTTGGGGTTATAGTTGATGGTTATTTCTCAATTCCATCTCTACTACAGAACCGGACATGAGAGTTTCTTCTCATCCAGCTCCTCGCGAATGAAACGATTCAAAAAAATATACATGTATTTACTGAATAATAGATTGAATTATGGGATTCTTTGAGATTTCATTTAATCAATCTATTCGAAATTAGAAATTTGTATATCTTCTTTTGATAGAAAACTCAACTCTTTATAGATTCTAGAAGAATAGAATAATTTTTTTTATTATAGTTTTCTAAAAAATTATAGATAATATAATCTCGTTTTGTTATTTTTTCTTTTATTATTTTATTATAAGGTTATAACAAATCTTTATTTTGTTTTGCCTTTTCTTTTTTTATCTATTATTATAGTTGATCGACCCCAAATTTAGAAATCTAATAAAATGGAAACGTTCGCGGGCGAATATTTACTCTTTTTATATGGGTTTCGGTTCTCGGGTTAGTTAACCCATGGACCGACCTCTCATAATAAATGGATTGGTCTTGGGTTCCTTCCGCCATCCTACCCAATGAATTATTAGGATTCGTTTTCAATAGAATATTATGTATTCACGGGTTCCCTCGTTCCCATCGCCTCTCGATTAATGGTTAGGTCTTAATTCTACAATGGAGCCCGTAATAAAATTTGTTTTTGAGTCAATCTTCTCAGTCTTTATTGTCTCGGGGCTCTTGGCTTTTTTGTTCTATGAACAGATTCATCTAATTATGAATCCATCAGTCTTAATGCTTTATTACACTACCTTTTATGAGATGACCCATAGACCTTACATATTACATATTGGAATCATATATCATTCATATTCTTTTTCTCTCTTTCTTTCACCCTTCCATTTATCCGCATACTTTTATTGCTTCACAACTCATAATCGGATTGTTTTTTTTTATGCAAA